AAAAATAGAAATCGAGATTCAGGTCGTCATTTTTGAGATCGTTTTGTGTTACCTAATATTTATACAAAATAGGTTTTTATCCTTCATCCTTCTTTTTATTTGAAGTTTGGATCGAAGGATTCCTTTATCAACACAAGGTAGTGAACTCCATTTGTTAGAACAGCTTCCATTGAGTCTCTGCACCTATCCCTTTTTTCTCGCTTTCTAAACTCTGGTTTGTTCGCGTAAACCAGGATTTGGCTCAGGATTGCCCATTGTTAATTCCAGGGTTTCTCTGAATTTGAAAGTTATCACTTAGTAGGTTTCCATACCAAGGCTCAATCCAATTAAGTCCGTAGCGTCTACCGATTCCGCCATATCCCCCTTTTTGCTTTGAGATTAGGATCTCATTATTATGTCTTTCCACTTTTTCTTATGCCGAAACTTTGGAATTCATTACATATAGATACTTTTTTTATTTCTTTGGTATCTTCTTTCATTTTTTTTAGCCCAATCCATTTTGATTTAGTCTAATCAACAAAGATTCTATCATTTTTGTATTTGCAATTCAATATGGTTATATATTACATAACATATATATGTTATTACTTTTATCATCTTTGTCTTAAATTTTAAAAAATAGTCGAACGGTCAATTCTCTTTTTTTTTTTACTTCCATGAAAAGAAATTTATTATTTTTTTTTGAAACTTAGAATTCTACAATGTGCAGCGGAAAAAGATTATAAGTCTACTTCGTAGATTTTATATTCTAATAATTTAATTCTAAAAAATTATATTCGAAATGAATATTCGAATATTAATTTGAATAATTCTATATTATTAGAAATAAAAAATAAAAATAAAAGTATAAAATAATAATAATAGCGTGAGGTTATAACATAACAAAAAAACAATAATTTCAAATCAGATATCATTTAACTAAAAAAAAAAAAAAGATTTCTGATCTAATTAAGAGTTTCTTATTTATAAACTAATGAAATCAAAATTATAAAGTCGATATATTGCTATATTCTATTAATTAAGGTTATGTTTTATTTATTTAATGATAGTCACTATTTATTTGAGCTATATTTTGTTCTAGAATATATAGAATATTATTAATTAATTCTAAATAGATAAGGAAAAAAATGAATAGAATAGTTAATTGATACGATCTAGTAGTTTAGTGAATTTGTATGCACGTGCTATTTTATTTGAGCCCGCTTAGCTCAGAGGTTAGAGCATCGCATTTGTAATGCGATGGTCATCGGTTCGATTCCGATAGCCGGCTTTTCCATATTTTTTCGTTTTTTACATGATTTTTAATGTACTTTCAAAATAAAAGAAGATTGAAAAGACTTATTTCACCTTTTCCCAGAGTTACCACTCCATTTATATTATGTCATATAAACTTCCATATAGGAATATATATTGGGTAAAAGGATTAGACCTTTGCAAAATAAATCAAGAAAATAAAGGAAAATTTTTATGATTTATTTTATTTAATTTATATATTATGATTTATTTTATTTATATATATTGTATATACAATAAAAAAATCTGTATATTGAGAAGAATATATCTTCTTACTATTAGTATTCCAATAGTTTATTGAAGTGGATTTCACGTCATTTATCATTATCATTTAGTTCAGTTTTAATTTTGTTTAGTTTTGTACAATTTCAATAAAAAAAGGAGTCTTTATGTCACGTTACCGAGGGCCTCGTTTTAAAAAAATACGCCGTCTGGGGGCTTTACCGGGACTAACTAGTAAAAGGCCTAGGGCAGGAAGCGATCTTAGAAACCAATCGCGCTCCGGAAAAAAATCTCAATATCGTATTCGTTTAGAAGAAAAACAAAAATTGCGTTTTCATTATGGTCTTACAGAACGCCAATTACTTAAATATGTTCGTATCGCCGGAAAAGCCAAGGGGTCAACAGGTCAGGTTTTACTACAATTACTTGAAATGCGTTTGGATAACATCCTTTTTCGATTGGGTATAGCTTTGACTATTCCTCAAGCACGCCAATTAGTTAACCATGGACATATTTTAGTTAATGGTCATATAGTTGATATACCAAGTTATCGCTGCAAACCCCGAGATATTATTACAGTGAAGGATGAACAAAACTCTAGAACTTTGGTTCAAAATCTTCTTGATTCATCTGCCCCCGAGGAATTGCCAAACCATCTGACTCTTCACACATTCCAATATGAAGGGTTAGTCAATCAAATAATAGATAGGAAATGCGTCGGTTTGAAAATAAATGAATTGCTTGTCGTAGAATATTACTCTCGACAGACTTAATAAACCTAACTTAAGTAAAAAAAACTAAAAACAAGAGTTCGGATAACTCCCCTTCGCCCTCCTTTTTGATTAAAAATAAAAAGGCACAAGGTAAGGGATTTTGTCGGGGAATCTTTTTCCTATTCATGTATCATAGATTGGTAGGGAGATTTGGATCCCTTGTTTGCTCTTCCCAGCATATTCCATATCAAAGAAATTAGGAAATAGAGAATCTATTTAAAAATCAAAACAAGGTAGATTTTATATCTATTCTTTTTTATTTGATTTGATACATTATGGTCAATCACGTAAGATTGGTGAATTAGTTGAAAGTACGGAAAGAGAGGGATTCGAACCCTCGGCAAACAAAAGCCTACATAACAGTTCCAATGTTACGCCTTCAACCACTCGGCCATCTCTCCGACACCAGGATTATGACTGAGTACCTGGGTGAATAGCGAGTTATTCATCGTTTTTTAGATTATGGTTAATAGATACCTTTTTTGACCGGAAAAAATTGTAAGTAGTTAAGTAGATAGAATATTTTTTTATTTTAATAAGTCCGCTTTTATGTTAGTTCGTACTATACAATACAATTCCTTTGTTTGTGAGAAAATTTTCTCACAAAAGAAAAGGTAAAGGAAATCAAAAGAGTTATAGAATGGATTTTTACCTATGCCAAGATCGCGTATAAATGGAAATTTTATTGATAAAACCTTTACAATTGTAGCCGATATCTTATTACGAGTCATTCCGACAACTTCCGGAGAAAAGGAGGCATTTACTTATTACAGAGATGGTGCGATTTGATTATCATTATTTTTTTTCTCGCCAATTTGGAATAGAAAGAAAAACGAGTATTGAAAAAAAATCTACGCTTTTGAAGGTGAAGTTTATAATATAAAAAAAGCAATCCCTTCTGTCATGTATCCACGATTAATGCAGCCTTAGATGCTTCAATTGTGAATTCTAGTATTGAGCAAAAGGTTTTTCCTATGGTTCCCGTATTACAGATCAATCCTACTACACTAATACAATATACGAATAGGAGGCATAGGGAAGAAGCACTACGCCGAGAAATCAACAACACGAAAACTTTCTTCAAAATGATTCCTTTTCTTTCTTCTTCTTCTTTGGGATTGGGACTAATTAAAATGGTTGGAACAATAAACATCCATCTCGTTCGTACTTTGGATACCCGTATAACCATTGAAGACTGTTGAAGTGGCTAATTCCTGGAAATTTAGGGGCGTTGAGAACAAAGAAATTTTTAGAGTTTACTTTTTTATTTTTATCTAGCATGAACCCACTTGGTAGTAAGAAAAGATCTTTTGCAAGAAGGTTGGCTAGGGATTTCTTGTAAAAACATTAGCCCCGATTAGTTCATAATGACATCAAATTTTTCCATATATTATTTTAATTATGCACCTAAAGGAGGAGCCGTATGAGATGAAAATCTCACATACGGTTCTGAAACGGAGAATTCGTTAAAGCGAATGACGACCGTAACGGATGTCGGCTCAATCTGAAGGAAATTATGCGGAAGCATTACAGAATTATTATGAAGCTATGCGCCTAGAAATTGACCCCTATGATCGAAGTTATATACTCTATAATATAGGCCTTATCCACACAAGTAATGGGGAACATACCAAAGCTTTAGAATATTATTTTCGGGCATTAGAACGAAACCCCTTTTTACCACAAGCTTTTAATAATATGGCTGTGATCTGTCATTACGTGCGACTATCTCCACTATAGAAAAAAAAGAACGAACAGCTAGTCAATTAAATACTAGAAACACAAAAAAGGGCTTTCTACATAAGCATCGTACAAAACGATTTTTTATCAGCTGTAGCAAATAAATAAACTTCATAGATCAAATATGAAGTGAAGACTGGATATGCCTAAATACTTTCTTTCTATGGATAATAAAAGATTTAATTGATAGAGGAAGCACCGTAAAGATCAATTGGAAAGGTTTTGGACCGATACAACAAGAGCTGTTTATTTATATCATAATATGAGATAAATCTTCGGAATCTACTTATGTAATAGAGTAGATCCCCTAAGGTATTGAGCAGCGGTGTAGCATCAGATCCTAAAGACAGTAAGTCTTTTTATTTTTTATGAAGTATGAAAAAAGTCTTTTTCAAAGATTCTATATAAATTTTAATATGAAAGCGGGATAGTTACCTTTCAGAAAATTATAATATCTAAAAACAGTGGACATGCCCTTTTTTCTGAAGGTAGGAGAAAAGATAAAACTTTAATTTTATATTAACTAATATATTAATTAAATCAAAATTAAATATATTAATTAAATCAAAATTAAAGTTTGAAACTCATGTAATTACTCTCTTTTGTTTAATACAAGAAAAACCGAATATCTATAAGAAATCTCATTCAATCAGACATTCAATTAGATATTTAGATATAAAGTTAAAGTAGGTTAGTTAAAGTTAAAAAACTGGTATACCAAAACAAAAGAGTTGGTTGTCGAGCCGTATGAGGTAGGAAACTCTCAAGTACGGTTCTCAGGGAGGGAATTGACCCGCCTATTCCGACCGTGGAGAACAGGCCATTCAACAAGGAGATTCTGAAATGGCGGAGGCTTGGTTCGCCCAAGCCGCTGAGTATTGGAAACAGGCTATAACGCTTACTCCCGGTAATTATATTGAAGCACAGAATTGGTTGACCATCACGAGGCGCTTCGAATAAGAACTTTCCATT